GAAGAAAAAAATCCTTTCTTTCTTGTTTCTATTGAGTCATAAACCGACCTAGGTAAATCCATGAGTTCGATTCTATTATTTTTTCCTCTTTTATTCTGAATAACTATCTGAATCTTGAATTGTCTTATGACTCATCACTCAACTCAGATGAATTTTTTGAAAGAACTACGCTTTGAACAAATGATCCCCGCTCCCATCACCAGTTGCTCCTCCTATCTACACCCGCTCCACCAACTAATCTTATTTTTGGATCTTGTTTGTGATATTGAGAAAAGATCAATCAATAAATATCTCTATGGATTCTTCCAACTTATTTCTATTCTATAGTATATTAAACGACTACAGTACCCTATATAATTTATATGATATGACTTTTCAATTTTAATTCATTTTTTTTATTTTATTGTCTTCTTTCTCTTTTATATTTCCTTCAGATGAATCGAAAACTACAAAGTATAATATATTTTTGAATGGTTCGAGCCAAAAAATGGACTATTTGCTTATTTACTTTACCTTGTTGTTGTCAGAAAAAGAGGGGAAATTCCTTATTTTCCCCCTGTCTCTAAATGAAATATGATATGCAATATAAAATAGTAAAAATACTATATACTATATAGTGGATAGTGGACTGGAAATTCAAATATCTTTCTATTTCTAGTATCCGTTCTCGTTATCCATCCCATTGTCGAAACAAAAATAGAGGATGCATCAATATGTAAATATTTGGTACATAAAGCCACGACCCGATCTATCTATATTTATAACTATAGATAGATAAAAAAAATCTATATATAAGCAACCGATCCTTTTTTTTTTTGAATCAAAGAAAGATATTCAAAAATAGACGTCTCTTATTTTGTGACTCAGAATAAACGTTTCGCGTGGAGGAGTGGAGGAACGGAATAATAATTTATTCTTATGGAGGATCCAAAAAAGATTGAATCGGAAATATCGACAAATTCTAAATTCTTGCGACGTAGTCTAAAGGAAATGAAAAAAAAAATTCGAGGCTACAATTCTATCTCTATCAAATTTGAATATCAGAATAGCTGATATAGTCATGATTCAATAGGTCAGGTCCACTTACCTTTTTTATTTCTTATATTTATGATGGATTTGATTGGAATAACGGAAAAGTAGGAATATTTGGCGATTCATAATTGGGGTTGAGTAGGTAGAATATCTATGTCCTCGAACCAAAAATATGGAATAATGAAACCTGAGTTGAGTAAGAATATAGCCTGTAGTGACATAGTTGTCTTCCCAATAAGCGGGGTGATTTATCATTATAATGAACACTTTATAATCACTATACTATCTCATTATATTTATAATGATAATTAGTTAATTAACTCATTCTAATAAAAAAAATATCCCTATTATCCACTAAAAAATGAAGATTGAAACTAGAGTTTTGTGGAAAAAGCCCCTTATCGGATTTGAACCGATGACTTACGCCTTACCATGGCGTTACTCTACCGCTGAGTTAAAAGGGCCTATTTTATTCCATTCCTGAATGAGACAATGTGAAGACATATACATATATTATATACCTACATATTACATTACATAGGTGCATACAGTAGGCTCATAGTGTCTCATTCGGGAATATCTTTTTTTTTTTTAGTCAGTCTAGGCTAAAACCTAATTACTTTTTTTTTTCTTTTATTGACCCCTATCACAACGAGATTCGTTTGATTAATACACAAATTGAAATAGATCCAAGATATTTGATATGTGATCAAATCATGTAATGTATGGAATGAAAAGATTCAACTCGTACCTGAAATCCAAGCTCTGCTCTTAGAAAAAAAGAAACTTTCTATCGTTTCTTAATTTCCTAGCTGTAAGATAGGAATATCGCATCTTAACAATGCGTGAATCGATGCGTGAAGGTTGAAGAATGGCTTTTCTGTCGGACAAATCACTAGCGATCCTATACTTCATTAATTATTAATTATAACACATTATAATTATTTCGGAATGTTTATCCATTCTAATGATATAGAATCTATATATAGAAATAGAATATAGAATTTTTTTCATTCATGAACCATGAATGAAAAAATATTCTATCGGAATCGCGAAAGGAAAGGTGGAAAACTTATTCGTATTTAGTCACACCATTACATTATATTGACAATTACAAAAAACTATTCATACTATGAGTATATATAGTATGATGTCGGTTGGGCATCGCAGATATGCCCCCATCGTCTAGTGGTTCAGGACATCTCTCTTTCAAGGAGGCAGCGGGGATTCGACTTCCCCTGGGGGTAGGGTACTACGAAAGGAGGTTGATCATGTATTATCAATAAGTCTAGACTTGATTCTTCCTGGGTCGATGCCCGAGTGGTTAATGGGGACGGACTGTAAATTCGTTGGCAATATGTCTACGCTGGTTCAAATCCAGCTCGGCCCAAGAATTCACCGATCCATCATGAGATTACATAATATAAGAAATTTGTCCGCCGGAAACGTCTGGTTAATTTTATATCCTATTTGTTTTTTTCCGATATATTCTTCATTTTATGAATTATCTGGATTCATATCATAATCCGAAAACATAGGACAAGAATTAACAAGTCAAAATATTTTTTGGAAAGATTTCGTATCAATCGATTTAACACGATTTGACAATAGGATTTCTAGTAATCCGTGTCGTTCTCACTAAAGTCCATATCTATGTGGATATTAATATACCAATCACTCCTTTCTCTGTTACAATACGACAATTCTAAATTAAACTAGTCTTAATCAAATCATTAATAATATGTATGCTGTATACCTTATTTCTCTGGGATTGTAGTTCAATCGGTCAGAGCACCGCCCTGTCAAGGCGGAAGCTGCGGGTTCGAGCCCCGTCAGTCCCGACCTAGTATCCGATGACTCCATCAATTCATTTTTTTATTTTCTGTCAAGGGGCATAGAGTGGGATCTAATTCCCATAGGGTCCTTTTTTTTTCCGTTTCGAATTTTTTATTGAGAAAATACAATGCGACAATTTCAATTACTTCAATTAGTACCGAGGGGGATAGGCATATTGAATTGGTACAATTGTGAGTAGCACCCTATTTAGTTAGGATTAAAAGAAATCCTTGTCTGGTTTTTTTCGATTGCTCCTGACCCGTGGAAGGGAATCGAATACTTATATATATACTTTCACTAGAGCATATACACAAATTTTGATTCGTTTATTGTACGATAAAAAATGCACTTTTCACATAGTTACCTCGATAAAATACTTTTTTTCATATTAAAGCCTCTTTCTAGCTCCAATTTTTGATAACTTAAATTACTAATAGGAAACAATCTATTTATATCATTCAAACTACATACTTCATTTTGGATATATGTGTCCCAGGGCCGGTTCAAGGAAAGAAAGGAATATTTAAATTAAGTAATTAAGAAAAGGAAGAGCAAACAAAGAAAAGATAGACCCTCTCTTCTCTTAGTGAGGGAATGAGAAATCTTTTTTGATTTCCGGGGAAGGTCCTATCGAAGAAAGAACAAACTAAAAAAAAAGAGTTCATTTTTTCTTTTTTAATTTATCAAAATATTCGATCTTTTCTTCTTATTTTTTCCATTTTACTTCTACTATTTGGGTTGGGTTTTTGACCAATGGAAGCGGAAGATGGGCCAGATCATCCTTTATTATATTATATATATGATTCTATAAATAAGACGGTAGGTTATAGAAAATAACGAATGGATAAAATAAAGAATAATAATTCAATGAGATTCTAAATTGGAGCAGGAATTCCATTTTAGGTTTTTCTTCCGTATGGATAAAAGATCTTCCTATGTTATACTATTCCATTCTCGATGATGAATAGATTTGATAGCTCAGATATTGTTATTCAATGATATTGATCCGATTCAATATCATCGGGATGTATTTCTCCCATTGAATTTACAGGATAAAGATTTAGAATCTCTATGGGATCAGATCCCGAGTTATTAATTATGAAGTAAAAAAACGATGAAATTATGGAAGTAAATATTCTCGCATTTATTGCTACTGCACTGTTCATTCTAGTTCCTACTGCTTTTTTACTTATCATTTACGTAAAAACGGTCAGTCAAAACGATTAATTTGAATCAAGCTTGACTTCTTAGTTCTTATCAATAATGGAAGAAATGAAAGGGATTCAAATTCCACGTCTTAAATAAAATGAGCGAATTAAAATCAGACGTATATGAGATTTGATAGTATGGTAGAAAGGAATATAGGAACCTTTCTACCATACTATCTATTAGTGTATAATTCTACTATACATTATTATATAAAATAATAAAGTTGGACTGTATAAAGAAAGATGGCTTAATGTAGATCACTCCGTAATCTGTATATTGATATATGTACATATAACTCCCATATGTGTAATATACATAGTACCCCAATTCGAGTTCTTTACTTTGGTACATTCATTTGGTTTAGACCGATTTCGATCAATATGATATAATTGAATGCCCACCTTTACTCTTATCTTATAAAATACGTATCTACATAATAACAGATCGACTTCCTCTTTGAACAGTAAAGCGAGAAACAAATAAAAAGGGGTCGGTTGCTCCTCATTGTAATATTTATATATAATTCTGTTAAGAGCTAGTTCATCTAAATACTCTATTTCAATTTGGTTGGAAAAAATTGCATATCATGCGTATTCCGTTTAGTTTCAAAATACGAAGATGGGAATCATTTAATTTAACTATTTGTTTGATTGAAAGGTTATTCGTCATCTATTACATTACTTTACTGGATTCCAGTCGAATTAAAAAATGAAGATATTTGAAAGAAAAACGCTTTGCAGAAGGATTATGAAACTATTAATACAGTTTGATTACTCAACTCAATTCAATTAGTAATTACCCTAGCCCTAGAGTCCACTTCTTCCCCATACTACAAGTGAAAGGGAAAATGTAAAGACTACCATTAAAGCAGCCCAAGCAAGACTTACTATATCCATGTGAATTATGCCCCCGAATATGAAGAA